TCATCAATTCTGTAAGAGTTAAATTTTTTTGAATCAGCATTATATCCAGACTCATTTCTCTCCTTTGAATAGAGGATATAGCAATTTCTCTTGGATTTCTCAGTCTAAGCAGGAGACAATATACCTTAATATTATTGATCATTCTTTGATTCAAAGCATCATTCCATCTCAATTGAAAAAGTAAATACCTTTTCAGAAAGAAATTGAGTTCGGCTTCCGTGTTGCTCTTGTATTGTTTTTTCTTTTTACGTTTTTTCATATCTGATCCAGGATAATCTTCTTCAATATCTTTTTGTTGGTTTGAAAGAAGGGGTCCAAGATCTCCTTGGATTTGTGCATCTGATCCAAGATTTCCTTGGCCTGCGGGTTCTTTTTCTTCTTGATTTCGATTCTTTAATGCAAAAGATTTTTTTTCATTCAATGGAATAAAAAGATCCTTTTGTTGCTTTCCGTTGATGTTTTGATTTTCACTAAGATTTTCATTTATATTTAAATTTAAAAGAAGTAATTTGCTTGGTATAGCCCATGGTTTCATTTTATAGGCATTATAAAGTAGCACAAATTCTGGGAAGAACCAAAATTCCAGATTTGATATGGGACGATTTAGTAGTTCTTCATTCATTCCCATCCAATCAAAAAAAAATATTTTTTGATTGGGTGGATTGATTTCTTGATTTTGATGAATCGTAAGATAAAAAAGACCTATCTTATCAATTTTCTCAATTATTTGATAATTATTAATGGTGGTTTTAGTATTTTTATTATTGTTGGTATCGAGCTCGATCCATGCTTCAATATCGACTTTTTTTCTAAGACAAAAATTGATAATTTTCCAATCAAAATATTTTCTATCCAGATTTTTATCCATATACATAATATCATCCTCTCCTAGAGAATTATTGATAGGGGTACCTCCGAGGATATCAAATAATTGGTGCTTGTGTGTGTTGTAATTATAAGAAATTTCTTGGTTCTTATTTCCTTGGAATGGTGATCCATAAATATATGAGGTCCTCTTATTTTCATAATTAATAGATTTATATGATAAAAGATCATATCTATAGTATTTTTGAAAATTATCTTTTTTATTTGGTAATGAATATACTCCATAATCAGTTTGTTTGTTGTAATTCATTAATTGGCCTTTTTCATCTGAATTCCGTTTGTTTAAACCATTATTATTTTGAGCCGTACGACGTTGCTTGATTCTATTTCGCCATTTTGGTGGTATTAATCTAGACCATCTAATCTGAGGTAAATTGTATTGATAATGACCTCTTAACCAATTTTTCCATTGATTCATTCCAGAATTCCGAAGTTTCTTATGATTTAATTCGGAATGAAATATGCCTTGTGTTCCAAAAAAATTCTTTATTCCAGTCTTAAGAAAGAAAGATGTTCCGTGATATTGCAGAACAGATCTTAACTTATACAAGTTAATAATTTGTGTTTGTGATAATTTGTAAAATACATATGCTTGTGACAAGAAGGATAAGTCACAAAAAATATGTGAATTTTTATTATTACTAATATTAGAAAGTGACTTTTTTATATTGGAAATAAAGTCAATTTTCTTTTGATTTGTTTTATCAATTCTTTCGTAACTTATTTCAGTATTGTAAATGTATTTATCAATAATTTTTTTTGTTGATTCAACAAAAAGTTGGGTATTGATTCTGGGAATATTAATAATAGATAGAAAGATATCTATGTATATCTTTTCAATGAAAAATTTGATAAAATAATGTAATTTACGGATTAATCGAACATTTCTTCTTTTTAATATTTGCCAAATATTTTTTTGTGATTCTAATTTTTTAACATTATAACTTCTTTTGTTAGGACTAATATTTTTTAGTGGAGTTGCTTTTTTTTTCTCTTTTGTAATTCTTTCTATTTGAGTTCGGATTGTGCTTGTTCTATCAGTTAGATCTTTCATTTTTTTTTTTGTTAGTGAATAATTTGTCCAATTCGTAGATCGAATTTGACTAAATGATTCATGAATTATCTGATTATTGATTATAGAATCTTTTTCTTTTTTCGTTTCCTTCGATTCATCTACTTCTCTCGATTTAAATAATCGAATTGGATTAACTTTGGAAAGTTCTTTGTTTATTTTTTTTATAAATAGAACGCTTTTTATAATCCATTTTTTTGTTTCTTTTGAAACTCTTATAAAGAATTTTGTTCTTTCTTTTAAAAATCTTAGAACTAAAAAATACTTCTTTTTAAATTTGCCAATTTTTTTTTCGAGTTTTTTAAAAATGGGTTCAAAAAAAGAAGGCCGTTTTCGGGGAGAACCAAAAGGAAGGTTAGCTTCCATTCCCCAAACTGTTAAAAAGCAAAAATCATCTGTTTCCCTTTTTCCTTTCTTTTTCATTAGATCTCTATGAGAGGATCGTAACTTAGATTTGTGCCAAGGTTTCAGACAGAAAGGAAATAAGATCTTTATCTGAATACCGTCTATTAACCAATTTTTCGGAAATTCTGTTTCTGATAA